GTTAATGTAGCTTAACTCAAAGCATGGCACTGAAGATGCCAAGATGGGCCGTGAAAAGCCCCAATAACAAAAAAGCCTGGTCCTGACTTTAACGTCAGTTGTAACCCAACTTACACATGCAAGTACCCGCACCCCTGTGAGAATGCCCTTTCCCCCCGGCAGGAAAAAAGGAGCAGGCATCAGGCACACATTTGTAGCCCAAAACGCCTTGCTTAGCCACACCCCCAAGGGAACGCAGCAGTGACAAACATTAAGCCATGAGCGAAAGCTTGACTTAGTTAGGGTTAACAGGGCCGGTAAAACTCGTGCCAGCAACCGCGGTTACACGAGAGGCCCGAATTGACACATCACGGCGTAAAGTGTGATTAGAGATAAACTAGACTAGAGCCAAACACCCCTTATGCTGTCATACGCCATGGGGGTCACGAAGATCAACGACGAAAGTGGTTCTAATTAACCCAATCTTGAACTCACGACAGCCAAGATACAAACTGGGATTAGATACCCCACTATGCTTGGCCTTAAACTAAGGCGACAAACCTACAAACTTCGCCCGCCAGGGAACTACGAGCCCTAGCTTAAAACCCAAGGGACTTGGCGGTGCCTCAAACCCACCTAGAGGAGCCTGTCCTATAACCGATGATCCCCGTTTAACCTCACCCCTCCTTGCCAATCCCGCCTATATACCGCCGTCGCCAGTTTACCTTTTGAAAGAACAACAGTAAGCAAAACGGGTATTACCCAACACGTCAGGTCGAGGTGTAGCGAATGGAGGGGGAAGAGATGGGCTACATTTTCTGATAACAGAACACTACGAAGAGCACAATGAAATATGTGCGGCCGAAGGTGGATTTAGCAGTAAAAAGAAAGAAGAGAGTTCTTTTGAAACCGGCCCTGAGGCGCGTACACACCGCCCGTCACTCTCCTCGAAAAACGAAACGCCCATATATAAAATCTTAGACCAATAGAGAGGAGGCAAGTCGTAACATGGTAAGTGTACTGGAAGGTGCACTTGGAATAATTAGGACGTAGCTAAATAGAAATGCATCTCCCTTACACTGAGAAGACACTCGTGCAAATCGAGTCGTCCTAAGCCAAATAGCTAGCCTGAACACAACCATAACCCCAAAATATACATAAAGAACCTATAATACCACATTAAAACATTCTACCCCCTTAGTATAGGTGATAGAAAAGGTCCCCAGAGCAATAGAAAAAGTACCGCAAGGGAAAGCTGAAAAAGAAATGAAACAACCCAATAAAGCAAAAAAAAGCAGAGATTTAATCTCGTACCTTTTGCATCATGATCTAGCAAGAAAGCCCAAGCAAAGAGAACTTAAGTTTGACCCCCCGAAACCAGGAGAGCTACTTCGGAGCAGCCCAATGGGGCAAACCCGTCTCTGTGGCAAAAGAGTGGGGAGACTCCCGAGTAGAAGTGACAAGCCTACCGAACCTGGTGATAGCTGGTTGCTCAGAAAATGAATATAAGTTCAGCGCCGTGAACTTCTAACCCTATATAAAAAGAGGAAAGTAAGACACAGCAGTTAGTCAAAAGGGGTACAGCCCTTTTGAAAAAGGATACAACCTTATTTAGGGAGGGAAAGGATCAAAAACCAAGGCATTTCCCCCAGTGGGCCTAAAAGCAGCCACCTGTAGAGATAGCGTTAAAGCTCAAGCATACTTTAACCGAGAATGTAAAATAACTAAGCCACACCCCCCAAGAAATACTGAGCCCCCCCATGAGCACATGGAGAAGATAATGCTAGAACTAGTAATAGGAGGAGCCACGCCCCTCTCCCCGCACAATTGTGAGTCAGACAGGACCAACCACTGATAACTAACGGACCTAATAGAAGGCAAAGCAAAGGAAAAAGAACATACAAGAATACCATGCCAAAACAACCGTCACCCCAACACAGGAGTGCGCCTGGGAAAGACTAAAAGGAAGAGAAGGAACTCGGCAAAACAAAGTCCCGCCTGTTTACCAAAAACATCGCCTCTTGCTAACAATGAAGTATTAGAGGTCCCGCCTGCCCTGTGACAGCAGTGTTTAACGGCCGCGGTATTCTAACCGCGCGAAGGTAGCGTAATCACTTGTCTTTTAAATGGAGACCTGTATGAATGGCATAACGAGGACTTAACTGTCTCCTTTTCCTGGTCAATGAAACTGATCTGCCCGTGCAGAAGCGGGCATGTTAACATAAGACGAGAAGACCCTATGGAGCTTTAGGCAAATGATCATGTACACCAAACCCTCTCTTCAATCAAAGCCTGGGGAAACAAAAGCTAATGATCAATATGCCTTCGGTTGGGGCGACCGTGGAGGAGAGAAAAGCCTCCATGTAGAACGGGAAAACCCTTAAACTAAGATAAACAAATCTAAGTATCAGAAATTCTGACTAAATATGACCCAGGCCTAGCCTGATCAACGAACCTAGTTACCCTAGGGATAACAGCGCAATCCCCTCCCAGAGTCCGTATCGACGAGGGGGTTTACGACCTCGATGTTGGATCAGGACATCCTAATGGTGCAGCCGCTATTAAGGGTTCGTTTGTTCAACGATTAATAGTCCTACGTGATCTGAGTTCAGACCGGAGTAATCCAGGTCGGTTTCTATCTATGATCTAACCTACCCCTAGTACGAAAGGACCGGGGTAAGGGGGCCCACGAGAAAACAAGCCCCACCCCAACCCGCTGAAACCATATAAAGCAGATAATGGGGAAGACACAACTGCCAGAGATAACGGCATGCTAAGGTGGCAGAGCCTGGTAATTGCAAAAGGCCTAAGCCCTTTCTACCGGAGGTTCAAATCCTCTCCTTCAGCTATGAACTCAATCATAATCCACATTATTAATCCTCTAGCATATATTGTACCCGTACTATTAGCTGTAGCCTTCCTAACCCTTCTAGAGCGAAAAGTCTTAGGTTATATGCAATTACGAAAAGGGCCAAATGTGGTAGGCCCTTACGGACTATTACAGCCTATTGCCGACGGAGTTAAACTGTTTATTAAAGAACCCATTCGCCCCTCGACCTCCTCCCCTTTCCTTTTCTTAGCAACTCCAACTCTTGCCTTAACACTCGCCTTGATAATATGAGCACCTATTCCCATGCCCTATCCCGTCATTACTTTAAATCTAGGCATGTTATTTGTACTTGCCCTTTCTAGCCTAGCCGTTTATTCAATTCTAGGCTCGGGCTGGGCCTCAAACTCAAAATACGCTTTAATTGGAGCCCTCCGGGCCGTTGCACAAACAATCTCCTACGAGGTTAGCCTGGGATTAATTCTCCTCTCCGTAGTAATTATAGTTGGAGGATTTAACTTAACCATGTTCAACACCGCCCAAGAGGCCGTATGACTTCTCGCCCCAGGATGACCCCTAGCTGCTATATGATATGTTTCAACCTTGGCCGAAACCAACCGAGCTCCTTTTGACCTAACAGAAGGCGAATCAGAACTTGTTTCTGGTTTTAACGTAGAATATGCAGGAGGACCATTTGCGTTATTTTTTCTAGCTGAATATTCAAATATTCTTCTAATAAATACCCTATCCACAATCCTATTTTTGGGTGCTATACACAACCCCTTATTTCCTGAACTAACAACAATTAATCTGATGCTGAAAGCTGCTCTTCTATCTGTTATATTTCTCTGAGTGCGAGCCTCTTACCCCCGATTCCGGTATGATCAGCTTATGCACCTGGTATGAAAAAACTTTCTTCCTCTGGCGCTAGCACTGCTGATATGAAACATGGCCCTCCCCGTTGCACTAGCAGGACTCCCCCCTCAGCCCTAAAGGAAGCGTGCCTGAAACCAAAGGGCCACTTTGATAGAGTGGATCATGGAGGTTAAAACCCTCCCACTTCCTTAGGAGAAGGGGGATCGAACCCATACTTAAGAGATCAAAACTCTTCGTGCTCCCATTACACTACCTCCTAGTAAAATCAGCTAATTAAGCTCTCGGGCCCATACCCCGAACATGTTGGTTAAAATCCTTCTTTTGCTAATGAACCCCTGAGTAATTTTTATTCTTATTGCTAGCCTAGGACTAGGAACCACCATCACATTTGCCAGCTCCCATTGACTTTTAGCATGAATAGGGTTAGAAATCAATACTCTTGCTATTATCCCTTTAATAACACAACATCATCACCCTCGGGCAGTTGAAGCCACAACAAAATATTTCCTCGCACAAGCGGCTGCAGCTGCAGTACTATTGTTCGCGACCACCTCAAACGCCTGGATCATAGGAGAATGGCATATTCAACAACTGACCCACCCCATAGCGAACACCGTAGCCATAATTTCCCTGGGGATAAAGATTGGACTTGCCCCAACCCACCTGTGATTACCAGAGGTTCTTCAAGGCTTAAGCCTAACGACAGGGCTAATTCTTTCAACATGGCAAAAGCTTGCCCCCATAATCCTAATTTATCAACTGGCACCTAATGTTAATCCTACAATTCTTTTACTTATAGGCTTAACCTCAGCCTTTATTGGCGGCTGAGGAGGCCTAAACCAAACACAGCTGCGCAAGATTCTGGCATACTCCTCAATTGCCCACATAGGCTGAATGATAATTGTACTAAAATATTTTCCCGAACTAATACTCCTAAATCTAACGGTCTACATTATTATAACCTCTGCAACATTTATAGCTTTGGATGCAGTATCCGCAACAAGCATTAATGCTCTCTCAACAATATGAACCAAAGCCCCCGCCATAATTACCATTGCTATACTTACTCTCTTATCTTTAGGAGGATTACCTCCTCTCACAGGCTTTATACCCAAGTGGATAATTCTCCAAGAACTGACAAAGCAACACCTCCCTGTAACCGCCACCATCTTGGCCCTCTCCGCCCTTCTAAGCCTATTTTTTTATCTCCGGCTTTGTTACAGTATAACTTTGACCTCTATCCCTAACACGAACAACAATAAGGCCCCATGACGCCTACAAACAACAATCAAGACGCCCCTGTCCCTAATAACAATTGCCTCGGTTGCAATGCTACCAATTACCCCCGCCGCTATGGCACTACTAACATAGGGACTTAGGATAGTTAGACCAAAGGCCTTCAAAGCCTTAAGCGGGAGTGAAACCCTCCCAGTCTCTGCTAAGACCTGCGGGACTTTATCCCACATTAACTGAATGCAAATCAGACGCTTTAATTAAGCTAAGGCCTTGATAGAAAGGAGGGCCTCGATCCCTCAAAGTCCTAGTTAACAGCTAGGCGCCAAAACCAGCAGGCATCCTTCTACTTCCCCCGTCTCCGGAGGAGGGGGAAGCTTCGGCAGGAGTTACCCTGCGCCGCCAGGTTTGCAGTCTGGCATGCCACTACACCACAAAGCTTGATAAGAAAAGGAGTCAAACCTTTGTTTATGGAACTACAGCCCACCGCCTAGACGCTCGGCCACCTTACCTGTGGCAATCACCCGTTGATTCTTCTCTACCAACCATAAAGATATCGGCACCCTGTATTTAGTATTTGGTGCCTGAGCCGGCATGGTCGGCACCGCCCTGAGCCTTCTTATTCGAGCTGAACTAAGCCAGCCCGGGGCTCTTCTAGGTGACGACCAAATCTACAATGTAATCGTAACAGCACATGCCTTTGTAATAATTTTCTTTATAGTAATACCCATTATGATTGGAGGTTTCGGGAACTGACTAATTCCTCTTATGATTGGGGCCCCTGATATGGCGTTCCCCCGAATGAACAATATGAGCTTCTGATTATTACCCCCATCCTTCCTACTGCTTCTAGCCTCTTCCGGTGTCGAAGCAGGGGCAGGTACTGGATGGACTGTCTATCCACCCCTTGCAGGTAATCTAGCCCACGCTGGGGCATCTGTTGATCTAACCATCTTTTCTCTTCATCTAGCCGGAGTTTCATCAATTCTAGGAGCAATCAACTTTATTACAACTATTATTAACATGAAACCCCCTGCCATTACACAATACCAAACACCTTTATTTGTATGGGCCGTATTAGTTACCGCAGTACTTCTCTTGCTCTCTTTACCGGTTCTAGCAGCTGGCATTACGATGCTTCTGACTGACCGAAACCTAAATACAACCTTCTTTGATCCTGCTGGAGGAGGAGACCCTATCCTTTACCAACATCTATTTTGGTTCTTTGGTCACCCTGAAGTATATATTCTTATTCTACCCGGCTTCGGTATAATTTCCCACATCGTCGCATACTACGCTGGTAAACCTCAACCCTTTGGTTATATAGGAATGGTTTGAGCCATGATAGCAATTGGGCTCTTAGGATTTATCGTGTGAGCACATCATATATTTACAGTAGGAATAGATGTAGATACTCGCGCCTATTTTACCTCCGCCACAATAATCATTGCTATTCCAACTGGTGTAAAAGTCTTCAGCTGGCTCGCCACCCTTCATGGAGGACAAATCAAATGAGAAACACCCCTTCTTTGAGCCCTAGGCTTTATTTTCCTTTTCACAGTTGGAGGCCTAACAGGGATTGTATTAGCCAACTCGTCTATTGACATTGTTCTTCATGATACCTATTATGTAGTAGCGCACTTCCACTATGTTCTTTCTATAGGAGCAGTATTTGCAATCATAGGAGGCTTCGTACACTGATTCCCCCTATTTACAGGCTACACCCTACATGACACCTGAACTAAAATCCACTTTGGAATTATGTTTATTGGCGTAAATCTTACCTTCTTCCCTCAACATTTCTTAGGTTTAGCTGGGATACCTCGACGCTACTCAGATTATCCTGACGCCTACACCCTATGAAACACAATTTCTTCCATTGGTTCTTTAGTGTCTCTTACGGCCGTAATTTTATTCCTCTTTATCCTGTGGGAAGCCTTCGCTTCAAAACGAACTGTTAAATGAGTAGAACTTACCCCAACAAACGTTGAGTGACTACATGGGTGCCCTCCTCCTTATCATACATTTGAGGAGCCCGGATATGTCCGTGTTCACCCATCATGAGACTACAAATTTTGAGATACCAACCCCCTATACGGAAAAGTAGTTAAATATTCAAGAAAGGAAGGAATTGAACCCCCATAAGACGGTTTCAAGCCGACCGCATTACCACTCTGCCACTCTCTTTTTATAAGATGCTAGTAACAAAAATTACACCGCCTTGTCAAGGCGGAGTTGTGGGTTAGAACCCCGCGTATCTTAATGGCATACCCCGCTCAGCTAGGCTTCCAAGACGCAGCATCTCCTGTAATAGAAGAACTTCTTCATTTCCACGATCATGCATTAATAATTGTATTCTTAATTAGCACCCTGGTCCTTTACATTATTGTGGCCATGGTCACAACCACACTAACAGATACTTACATCCTAGACTCCCAAGAGATTGAAATTGTTTGAACCGTCCTACCAGCGGTTATTTTAATCCTAATTGCACTTCCATCACTGCGCATCCTTTATTTGATGGATGAAATTAATGACCCTCATCTCACTATTAAAGCCATCGGACACCAATGATACTGAAGCTATGAATATACTGATTATGAAGACTTAAGCTTTGACTCCTACATAGTACCCACTCAAGACCTGGCCCCAGGACAATTTCGTCTATTAGAAACAGACCACCGAATAGTGGTCCCAATAGAGTCTCCTGTACGGGTGTTAGTAACAGCAGAAGACGTACTTCACTCATGAGCAGTCCCTGCTCTAGGCGTTAAAATAGATGCAGTGCCAGGACGACTTAATCAAACAGCATTCATCGCTGCCCGACCCGGAGTTTATTACGGACAATGTTCCGAAATTTGCGGCGCAAACCACAGTTTTATACCTATCGTAGTAGAAACAGTTCCTCTACATCACTTTGAAACCTGATCATCTACAATACTCGAAGATGCCTCACTAAGAAGCTAAACAGGATCTAGCGTTAGCCTTTTAAGCTAAAGATTGGTGCTTCCGACCACCCTTAGTGACATGCCCCAACTAAATCCAAGCCCTTGATTTATAATCCTAGTCTTCTCCTGATTAGTGTTCATTTTTATTGCGCCCACTAAAGTTATATCACACACTTTTAACAACGAGCCTAACCCCCGTACTACAGAAGCCACAACCACAAACCCCTGAAACTGACCATGGCACTAAACTTCTTCGACCAATTTATAAGCCCCACACTCATGGGCATCCCTCTTATAGGTCTTGCCCTTCTTCTACCCTGAATTCTTTATCCAACTTGCACTCCCCGATGGCTTAATAACCGACTTCTTACACTACAAAGCTGATTTATTGGGTTGTTTACACAACAGATCTTTGTACCTTTAAGTCCAGCAGGCCACAAGTGAGCGACACTTTTCGCGTCTTTGATGCTATTCCTAATTTCAATAAACCTATTAGGCCTTCTTCCCTATACATTTACCCCAACTACTCAACTATCGCTAAACATAGCATTCGCAGTACCCCTATGATTAGCAACAGTTATTATTGGGATACGAAACCAACCAACGGTCGCCCTTGGACACCTACTTCCCGAAGGGACTCCTGTTCCTCTGATTCCAGTCCTTATTATTATTGAAACAATTAGCCTATTTATTCGCCCGCTTGCACTAGGCGTTCGACTTACGGCAAACTTAACAGCAGGCCACCTCTTAATTCAGCTTATCGCTACTGCCGTTTTTGTTCTTCTTCCATTAATACCCACTGTAGCAATCCTTACAGCCTTAGTGCTTTTCCTTCTCACCCTTCTTGAAGTAGCTGTTGCCATAATTCAAGCTTATGTATTTGTTCTACTTCTAAGCCTCTACCTACAAGAAAACGTATAATGGCACACCAAGCACACGCATTTCACATAGTTGATCCGAGCCCATGACCATTAACAGGGGCAGTCGCTGCCCTACTAGTTACTTCTGGAACCGCTATATGGTTTCATTTTCAGTCCTTAACCCTGATTACGTTAGGAATATTATTACTCCTACTCACAATATACCAATGATGACGGGACATTGTACGGGAAGGAACCTTCCAAGGACATCATACACCTCCCGTCCAAAAAGGCCTGCGATATGGAATAATCTTGTTTATTACCTCAGAAGTTTTCTTTTTTCTAGGCTTCTTCTGAGCATTCTATCACTCTAGCCTAGCCCCTACACCAGAACTCGGTGCGTGCTGACCCCCTACTGGGATTATTACATTAGACCCATTCGAGGTTCCTTTACTAAACACCGCTGTTCTTCTAGCCTCCGGCGTTACCGTTACATGAGCTCACCACAGCATTATAGAAGGCGAGCGAAAACAAGCAATTCAATCTCTCACCCTTACCATCCTCCTAGGCTTTTATTTTACCTTTCTTCAAGCAATAGAATATTATGAGGCACCTTTCACAATTGCCGATGGGGTCTACGGATCAACCTTTTTCGTAGCAACAGGATTCCACGGACTACATGTAATTATTGGCTCAACATTCCTGGCTGTATGTCTTCTACGACAGGTAAAATATCATTTTACATCAGAACATCATTTCGGATTCGAAGCCGCAGCATGATACTGACACTTCGTTGACGTAGTGTGACTATTCCTTTATATCTCAATCTACTGATGAGGCTCATAATCTTTCTAGTATTAACCGAATACAAGTGACTTCCAATTATTTAATCCTGGTTAAAACCCAGGGAAAGATAATGAACCCAATCATTTCAATTTTCATCATCACAACAGCTCTATCATGCGTACTAATCTTCGTATCATTTTGACTTCCCCAAATAAACCCTGACTCAGAAAAACTCTCCCCCTATGAGTGTGGGTTTGATCCCTTAGGATCAGCCCGTCTACCTTTTTCAATACGCTTCTTCCTAGTAGCAATTCTTTTTTTACTGTTTGATTTAGAGATTGCCCTACTTCTTCCCCTACCCTGAGGAAATCAACTAGTAACTACAACCCAAACTCTGTTTTGGGCTACACTAATTATTATTTTACTAACCATCGGCCTCGCCTACGAATGAGCTCAAGGAGGCTTAGAGTGGGCCGAATAGATGGTTAGTCTAAGGAAAGACCGCTGATTTCGGCTCAGCAAATCGTGGATCAACCCCATGACCGTCTTATGACCCCAATCCATTTCTCGTTCACCACTGCATTTATTCTTGGATTATCCGGTCTCGCTTTTCACCGGAAACACCTTTTATCAGCACTTCTCTGCTTAGAGGCCATAATGCTCTCCCTGTATGTAGCCATAGCTCTCTGATCAATTCAAATAGACTCAAGCGTTTTCTCCCCAACCCCTATGATATTATTAGCATTTTCTGCTTGTGAGGCGAGCGCAGGGCTGGCACTACTAGTAGCTACCTCTCGTACCCATGGAACAGACCACTTAAAAGCCCTAAATCTCTTACAATGTTAAAAGTCCTAATCCCAACAATTATAATGATCCCCACAGCCTGAATAGTAGACAAAAAGTGACTTTGAATTACTACTTCCTCACAGGGCCTAATAATCGCAATTATTGGCCTTACTTGAATAAAATGGGAGTCAGAGACAGGATGATCTACATCAAACCTGTATCTTGCAACTGACCCATTGTCTATTCCTCTCCTAATCCTCTCCTGTTGACTACTTCCACTAATGATTATCGCCAGTCAAAACCATATATCAACCGAACCAATTAACCGACAACGAACATTCATTATACTACTAACATTCTTGCAAATTTTTTTAATCCTAGCTTTTGGCTCAACAGAAGTTATGATATTTTATATCATATTTGAAGCAACACTAATTCCCACCCTCATTATTATTACCCGCTGAGGAAATCAAGCAGAACGCCTGAACGCAGGCACATATTTTCTATTTTATACCTTAGCAGGGTCTCTCCCATTGTTGGTCGCTCTTTTAGCTCTTCAAAAAGACCTCGGCACACTATCCATATTTATTATTCAACACGCGGACATTCACATGTCCTCCTGAGGGGTAAAATTTTGATGAGCTGCATGTTTAATTGCCTTCCTAGTAAAAATACCGCTGTACGGAGTACACCTCTGACTCCCCAAGGCACACGTAGAAGCCCCAATTGCCGGCTCAATGGTACTTGCTGCGGTATTATTAAAACTAGGGGGTTACGGAATAATGCGGGTTATAACAGTACTAACTCCTATAACTAAAGAGCTCGCCTATCCCTTCATTGTATTAGCCCTCTGAGGAATTATCATAACAGGTTCAATTTGTATACGACAAACAGACCTAAAGTCCATAATCGCCTACTCCTCAGTTAGTCATATAGGTCTCGTAGCCGCCGGCATCATGATTCAAACACCATGGGGGTTTACAGGAGCAATTATTCTAATAATCGCTCACGGCCTTGTTTCCTCAGCCCTCTTCTGCATAGCAAACACCAATTATGAACGAACACACAGCCGGACCCTTCTACTAGCACGAGGACTCCAAACTCTCCTTCCCCTTATAGCAACTTGGTGATTTATTTCCTCACTAGCAAACCTAGCCCTTCCCCCTCTTCCTAATCTAATAGGTGAATTAATAATTATTACATCAATATTTAACTGATCCCGACTCACAATTATCTTAACAGGACTTGGAACCCTTATTACAGCCGCATACTCCCTATATATATTCTTAATAACCCAACGAGGCCCAACTCCCCATCACATTATTGGCCTAGAACCCTCCCACACACGAGAACATCTATTAATTACACTTCACCTCACCCCCCTTATTCTTCTTATGCTAAAGCCCGAACTTATGTGAGGGTGATGTATATGTAAACATAGTTTAAGTAAAATTCTAGATTGTGATTCTAGAGATAGAAGATAAAACCTTCTTGTTAACCAAGGGAGAGAGTAATTTTGGGAGAGTGCTAATTTTTCCAAACCACGGTTAGAGTCCATGGGTCCCTTGGTCTCTGAAGGATAATAGTTCATCCATTGGTCTTAGGAACCAAAAACTCTTGGTGCAACTCCAAGCACAGACTATGCACAACACTACCCTAATATTTACCTCAGCACTAATTCTTACACTAACTGTTCTAATTCTTCCAATTATTACAACCCTAGACCCAACGCCCCAAAAAAAGACCTGAGCTATTGACCAGGTGAAAACAGCCGTTCAAGTCGCTTTCTTTATCAGTCTAGCCCCATTATGCGTTTTTTTGGACCAGGGCTTAGAAACAATCACAACAAACTGATCTTGAATTAACACAATAACATTTGACCTAAACATAAGCTTTAAATTTGACCAGTTTTCTATTATTTTTACACCTATTGCACTTTACGTTACTTGATCAATTTTAGAATTTGCCTCCTGGTATATATCAACAGACCCGTACATAAACCGCTTCTTCAAGTATTTACTAATATTTTTAATTGCCATAGTGACCCTGGTTACAGCCAACAATATATTCCAACTTTTTATTGGGTGAGAAGGGGTAGGCATTATATCTTTTCTCCTAATCGGCTGATGATATGGACGAGCAGACGCCAACACCGCGGCGCTACAAGCTGTTCTCTATAACCGTGTAGGGGACATTGGCCTAATTATAAGCATAGCATGATTAGCAATAAACATGAATAGCTGAGAACTTCAACAAATTTTTGCCATAGCTCAAGATATAGATCTTACTGTTCCCCTCATAGGGCTTATCCTCGCAGCCACAGGAAAATCCGCCCAATTTGGACTTCACCCGTGGCTGCCCGCCGCAATAGAAGGTCCAACACCAGTATCTGCCCTACTGCACTCAAGCACAATGGTTGTGGCTGGAATCTTTCTTCTAATTCGTCTCCATCCAATTATACAAAACAACCAAACAGCTCTCACAACCTGCCTCTGCCTTGGGGCACTTACAACCCTTTTCACAGCAGCTTGTGCCTTAACACAAAATGATATTAAAAAAATCGTAGCCTTTTCAACATCCAGTCAACTGGGACTTATGATAGTAACCATCGGCCTAAATCAACCTCAACTAGCCTTTATACACATTTGTACCCACGCTTTCTTTAAAGCAATATTATTCCTATGCTCAGGTTCAGTAATTCACAGCCTTAATAACGAACAAGACATCCGAAAAATAGGGGGTCTACACAAGACAATGCCCTTTACATCATCATGTATAACCTTGGGGAGCCTGGCCCTAACGGGAACCCCCTTTCTAGCGGGATTCTTCTCAAAAGATGCAATCATTGAAGCCCTAAACACATCCCTATTAAACGCCTGAGCCCTGGTTTTAACCCTGCTAGCAACCTCTTTTACAGCAATCTACAGCTTCCGAATTATTTTCTTCGCGTCAATAGGCCAACCTCGGTTCCTCCCTCTCTCCCCTATTAATGAAAATGCCACTACTTTACTAAGCCCAATTAAACGACTTGCCTGAGGAAGTATTGTTGCTGGACTCATCTTAACCTCAAACTTTATGCCAAACAAGACTCAAATCATAACGATACCCTCTCTCCTCAAGCTAGGAGCTCTCATTGTCACTATTATAGGCCTCCTTATAGCCATGGAACTTGCAAACCTAACTAATAAACAACTAAAAATAACCCCAGAAATTAAGACCCATAACTTCTCAAATATACTTGGATATTATCCCTCCATTATCCACCGAACCTTCCCCAAAGCAATGTTGATTCTAGGTCAAACCGCCGCCACCCAAGCAGTAGACCAGTCCTGGTTTGAAAAAGCCGGCCCAAAAGGGACAGCCATAACCCAAGTCTCAATAATCAAAGTGACCAACGACCCCCAGCAAGGCCTAATTAAAACCTATTTAAGTGCCTTCCTTTTAACATCTATTATCGCCACATTAATTGTTCTAGTTACCTAGATTGCTCGCAGGGCCCCAAGCTCTCGCCCACGAGATAACTCAAGGACCACAAAGAGAGTAAGCAACAAACCCCAACCACAAATCATCAACATTTCTCCCCCCAAGCAATATATGTACGACACGCCCCCAAAATCCCCACGCAAGGTTGAAAAACCATGAAATTCATCCATTATAAAAGATCCCGACCCTTCTTTCCCAACGCACATAATGGCCGCCACAACACATAATAAGCTATATCCAATCACGTACCCTGCAACCGACCAATCCCCTCAGGATTCAGGGTAGGGCTCTGCGGCTAAAGCGGCAGAATAAGCAAACACTACTAGCATCCCCCCTAAGTAAATTAACAGAAGTACCAAAGAGACAAAAGACCCCCCGCAACCTGCTAATATACCACACCCTCCCCCGGCCCCCAACACCAGTCCTAATGCTGCAAAATAAGGCGCAGGATTAGAAGCAACCCCCAACACCCCCAAAACCAATAATATTATGAACAAAAAAGAAAAATACTCCATAATTTCTACCCGGAATTTAACCAGGACCAATGATACGAAAAACCATCGTTGTAATTCAACTATAGAAACCTTTAATGGCAAACCTACGAAAAACCCACCCTATCTTAAAAATTGCTAATGATGCCCTAGTTGATCTCCCTACCCCCTCAAACATTTCAGCCATATGAAATTTTGGCTCACTTTTAGGCCTCTGCCTAATTACCCAAATTCTTACAGGACTATTCCTCGCCATACACTACACCTCCGATATTTCTACAGCTTTTTCTTCAGTAGCACATATCTGCCGAGATGTAAACTATGGCTGACTTATCCGAAACTTACACGCCAACGGTGCTTCTTTTTTCTTCATTTGCCTGTATATGCATATTGCCCGAGGCCTCTACTACGGCTCATACCTCTATAAAGAAACATGAAATATTGGAGTTGTCCTCTTTCTACTAGTAATGATGACAGCCTTCGTAGGATATGTTCTCCCTTGAGGTCAAATGTCCTTTTGAGGAGCTACAGTAATTACAAACTTACTATCGGCTGTACCATATGTAGGCAACTCCCTGGTACAATGAATTTGAGGTGGATTCTCAGTAGACAATGCAACCCTAACTCGCTTCTTTGCATTCCACTTCCTCCTCCCATTTGTCGTCCTCGCTGCAACAGTTCTTCACCTGTTATTTCTTCATGAAACAGGATCCAATAACCCCGCAGGCCTTAACTCAGATGCGGACAAAATCCCATTCCACCCCTACTTTTCGTATAAAGATCTTCTAGGTTTTATTATTATACTCACTGCACTTACATCTCTCGCCCTGTTTTACCCAAACGCCCTAGGAGACCCAGACAACTTCACCCCTGCCAATCCAATAGTTACTCCTCCCCATATTAAGCCCGAATGATATTTCCTCTTCGCATATGCCATCCTTCGCTCTATTCCTAATAAACTTGGAGGCGTTTTAGCCCTCCTATTCTCAATTCTAATTTTAATACTAGTGCCGTTCCTTCACACCTCTAAACAACGAGCACTAACATTTCGACCTGCCTCTCAGATTCTTTTCTGACTTCTCGTAGCCGATATGCTAGTATTAACTTGAATTGGCGGTATGCCAGTTGAACACCCCTTCATCATCATCGGGCAGACTGCCTCTGTGTTATACTTTAGCCTATTCTTAATCTTAAACCCACTAGTTGCCTGGGTAGAAAACAAAATACTTGACTGATAATGCCCTAGTAGCTTAATTTTAAAGCACCGGCCTTGTAAACCGGAGAATGAAGATTAGAATTCTTTCTAGCGCAATCAGAGGGAAGAGACTCTAACTCTCATCCTTAGCTCCCAAAGCTAAGATCATAACTTAAACTACCCTCTGGGTCATTACATTATGTCTAAAAAGCATTAATTATATGTCATACCATGATTCACGAATGACATATATTTCAGCGCAGTTATTTAAACTCAAAAAACTTTTATGTCTTCTGACGAGAGTACATATTATGCTTTATGTACATAATGAAGTACTAACTAATCCATTCTTTATCAAACCCTTATTAATTGGAACATTAGAACGTAAATATTAAACTAATTATTTTACATAGACATACTACCAAAAACTCAACAATGGCATCCATCCAACATGAAGAAATTGCACAATCCAAATAAAGTCGTCACGCAAAATTTTCCTTGCAAAGATCAATAAATATTGCAAAATCCAATAATCTCACAGTAAGAACCGACCAACCAGCACAATTCAGGGGTATACGTTTAATGATAGAATCAGGGGCACAACTCGTGGGGGTAGCACTTAGTGAACTATTCCTGGCATTTGGTTCCTATTTCAGGGTCCCACTTGTCGCACTACTCACAAAGATGAACTGTATCCGACATAGGTTATTGGTGGAGTTCATTATACTCGTTACCCACCAAGCCGGGCGTTCTCTTATAGGCATGGGGTTTTTTCTGTTTGGGGGCTTTTTCTTCACCATTCCCAGTGTAGGTAAATTAAAAACCAGGGGCGAACATAAATATTTCATTGTAACAGTACCTGCATGTTGAAATGACATTACTCAAGAACCACATTAATTAATGTCAGGTGCATAAAGATACCACTGTAAGACCAAACAATACTAAGTATCCCCCCTGGAAGATTTTCGTCAAACCCCCCTACCCCCCTTAATGCTAGCAACTCCATCATATCTTGTCAAACCCCAAAAGCAAGATAAAGCCGCACTAAGAGCCCGCCCACACAGAAATTTTATGTATATATATTGTTTATGAAATGAAAAAACAATATATAT